TCATAAATAATCGCCAACAAGAATTTGGTTCTTTTTACGTACTTGATATCGATAAATCTGCGAATCTAGAAATTCATTTCGGCCAATTGAACCTTCTCGAACTGTTTCTTTTTAAGAACCAAAAAGATTTGTGCCAAAATAACAGATGCCAAGAAGAACAAAAGTCCTTGGACACGTAATGGATCTTGAAGTACTATTTCTGCATCTCCCTGACCAAATCCGCCTACATTAGGATTACTCGTTAATGGTTGATCAAATTTGATAGATTCGCCCTCGGAAACAAGAAGTTCTGGTCCGGGAGGGATAATATCAACCACTTGACGTCCCTCTGACGCATCCGTTATGGTTATCTCATACCCCCCTTTTTCTTTTCGTATGATTTTGCTTACTATACCTGCTGCTGTAGCATTATAAACTGTATTGTTACTCTTGTTGCCGTCGGGATAAATCTGACCCCTTCCCCTGTTCCCGCCTACGTATATAGGATATTTTAAGAAGTGAACATCCTTCTTAGTAGCAGGGTCCGGGGAAAGAATAGGGAAGGTTATTTCACTATATTTTTTACCAGGGACAGGGCCTACCACAAGAATATTTGTTTTATTGGGGCGATAGCTCTGAAAAGACAAATTGCCAATCTTTTCTTTCATCTCAGGAGAAATACGATCGGGAGGGGCTAATTCAAACCCCTCCGGTAAAATAAGAACAGCCCCGACGTTCAACCCCCCTTTTTTACCATTAGCAAGAACCTGTTTCAGTTGCATATCATAAGGAATTCGAACAACTGCTTCAAATACAGTATCAGGAAGTACCGCTTGTGGAACCTCAATTTCCACGGGCTTATTAGCTAAATGGCAATTGGCACATACAATACGCCCAGTCGCTTCTCGTGGATTTTCATAACCCTGCTGTGCAAAAATGGGATATGCACTTGAAATGGACGTCCGAGTTAAGATATATATCATGAGCGATACGGAAATAGATCGAGTAATCTGTTTCTTTAGCCAAGAAAAAGCATTTCTAGTTTGCATGGTCCAATCATTGATCGCGAAAATTTCTACAATAAATTGGGTAGGTCGCTAGTATAGTTCCCTAGCCACGATTCTGCTATTTGCTGGAATAATCTAGGATGAATCTTCCCGATGGTTAGAAATAGGAAGAGTAAATATGATTTTCAATACTTTGCTTATGTACAACTACAAAGTACCAAGCATTCTAATTGGATTAGATTAATATCAATGGATCTTTTATCATTCAGTTATTGAATCATAAATCAGTAAAATTGACGGAGACAGACTAGTTAAATAACGGAAAAGCCAATATTTAAAACATGTATCAAAAATTACTGGAAGGATGCAAACAAGAATAGTTATAGTTTGCTCATTCGCAACAACTCCAACCTCGTTATAGATAGAGCGTATAGCGAATTCCCAACCTGGGGGTGAATGATATCCGAGAAAAAACTCAGTTACTAGAAGAAGACACAAAGCTTTTGCTGTGTCACTTAAGTTATATAGGAATTCCTGAGCCCAAGAGTTAAGAATAACAAGTTTTTCCTTACCCAAAATTGAATACCCGCTTAGAATACCAAACCAGATGATATTTGTTGAGAAGTGCAAAATCGTATCCATACGATTCTCATTTTGTATCGTGATTAATTGGATCGTTTCTTTATGGATTCCTATCCCAAACTCTTCGAGATGTGTTTCCGAGTATTCCTTGATCATTTCGTCCAAGAAGAGGAGTTCCTCTAATTCTCTGAATTTTTCTAGAAGACTCTTTTCTTGAATATTATTCAAGACAATTTGGGATTGCCCAGTATTCCACCAATTAGTAACCCAAGATTCCAGACATTTATTAACTGAGAAAGAAATCCACCAGGGCAAAAATACTATAGATGCAAGATAGAAAAGAGGAGTGAATGCTTTCTTTTTTGCCATTTTTTCGTCTGTAAATTGTTAATCAACCCATTCGTACACTCTATGCGATCGAATATTTCTTACACACATGAGTTTTATACAAGGTATCGAACTTATGAATCTATTTTCTTTGTGATTTTGTGGTTAGTCTTTGAATCTAGAAAGAATACAGAAATAGGCTAAGAATTCACTTCGAATGAAGAAATTTAGAATATTGTTTCCCGATATCTCAATTGGTCAAATTAAAAATAAAGTGTATCCTTTCGATGAATGATCGAAAGAACCACTTTAAGTAATGAATATTATTCAGATTTTGAGACGAAAGAACTCCTTTGCTATCAAAATATCCAATATTTAGAAAAAATTTCACTGATTACCCATAGTCAGGAATAGAATAATTGAGGGAAAGATATTAGGATGATCAAAAAAAAATGACTGGCAAAGGATAAATTGGCTAGTTCTCAGTATTTAATTAAGAAATCCAATTGTTGGTCATTAAAGAATACAAAAGAAAGAATTTAAAATTTACAAGATACGATCTATCTGGATCTAAAGTGTCAATTCCAACAAATATTGAACTAAAAAAAATTCTTGCTTTCGAAATGGTTTGCCGTCTGAGATGAATCTATTATTTCGATTTGTTATTTGTTATTGAATTGCGTGCGCATAAAGACCATAAAACGCATAAAGACCATAAAAAGAGTTTCGTTTTATGGTTCTTTCATATACGTTTTCTTTAATTGAATGAACGTTCTGATTCTCAATTTATCAAAATACTTCAATTGGTACACGCAAGAAATAGGCTAATTCAGCAGCCTTTTGTTCAATTTCTCGTGGAGTCAAATTCTCATCAGTACGGGTCAAGGGAATGGACCCCTGGCCTCGGATGTCCATATAAAGAACACGACGAGCATAAATACCCTCTTTAACTTCTATTCTAACGGACTGAATATCTTTTATAAGGAATCGGAGGAATATGCGACGATTTTTTCCCGGAAATCCCCAACGAAAAATACAGACTATTCCTTCCTTTCTATCGAATCGATCATAACCACTACCTACATTCCAGGAAATTGTGCACCACAAATAAGAGCTAATAAAGAGACCCGCAATTCCGTAGAAAGACATCACGATTCCTTGTGGAAAAAAAATGATTTGCTGAGGCGGAAAAAAAGATAGCAAATTTCTACCAAGATAACTGGAAGTTCCAACTAATAAGAAGCCTAATGAACCTAAAAAAAGGATCAAGGCCCAGCAGAAATTACTTATTTTTCGAGACCCCGTTATAAGTTCTATCCATATATCGTCTGATCGCCAAGTCATACTTTACTCGATTGCATTTTATTGGAATTGAGATAATACCCCAGAGAAATTTGACTTTACTTTTTTGTTTCCGAAGTAACTCTCATCAACTAGCACTAGTTTGAGGTGAACTAGCACTAGTTTGATGTCAACCTTTAGGAGTAATTCATCAAATTGGTTAAATCTAAAATAATAACATACTCTTTATTTAATACGATCCCACTATACATATCGATATACATATAGATTCACCGACTACATTTCAGCCATCCAGAGATCCTGATCTATTTGAAAATTGCTAGAATTGATATATCCATATATCATGTTTCTGCGGGCATAAGAGTTTTTTCCTTTATGTTCGGTGGAAATCACATGTTATACTATATTCCAATAAATAGATATCCGTGTTATGATACAAGTCCACGTTTTCAAAAAAAAAATGGATGAGATTGGGTCCCAGCGGATCTAAACAATCTTGTTTTTTTGAACATGAAGAAATAAAGAAGCCATTGCAATTGCCGGAAAGACTAGGCCTACTAACGGCACAAAAATAGATGGAAGGTTCAAATTTGTCATAGAAGGGGTACCTCGATTTACTATTTGTATCTGTTATTATGTTATTATATAAATAAAGATATCTTGTAATAATTATAATTAAATTAAGAATTTGAATTCTAATTAGATAATATTTATTATTAATAGAATTTGAAGAATTTTAAATTCTTAGTATAGATCGAAGTATCGATATATCTAAATCTAACTGAGTACGTATAATAAGAATAAGTGCAAAGAATGTAGAACTGTAGAACTAAATAAATGGACTTATTCATCTCCTCCATGAGAAAGATATGTATGATAATGATAATAAACTTTATTATTTTTCTTCATTTCTTTGTCTTTTGTTCTTGTCTTCTAATTTTCTAAAAATAGATAAAGAGTTTTTTACCGATTATCGAAGGATTCGTTCGAATCCGACCCAACATGGATTTTTAGCTAAAATGGTTTTTCGGTAGATAGAGAAAGATACAAAACTCTATTATCTATATTTAAATTTCAAATTATATACCTAAGACAAGACCAAATTCGTTTTATTTTACTAATTTCACGAACGGAAGAACTCACTCTTGGTGATAAAGGTTTCTTGATTCGTAATCAGGAATATAGGTCAAAAAAAGAGTTATCCTCAACTTTCGTTTTGATTCTTTCTACAATTCGATCTTCTATCACCAAAGAAAAGGCCATTATTATCTTATTTACTTTGATTCCGATAAACTAACTACTTTTTGCTACAAACACAAAAAAAAATAATTGAACTTAGTGCTCTACTTGATTTTGCTTGACTTTTGATTCAAAGGAAAAAAGGCGTGGAGCTTAAATAACTCACTCAGAACGCTTTTTAAAAGATTACGTGGTACAATTAGGTCGAATAAACCCTTCTGGAATAAGTATTCAGCTGCTTGTGAACCTTCGGGTACTGTTTTATTCAATGTTTGTTCAATTACTCTTTTACCTGCAAATGCAATGTAGGCATTGGGTTCGGCAATAATGATATCCCCCAACATACCAAAACTAGCTGTCACTCCACCAGTTGTCGGAGATGTAAGGATTGATACATAAAATAATTTTTTATTTAATTGATAATCATATAAAGCAGACGATATTTTAGCCATTTGCATCAAGCTCAAACTTCCTTCCTGCATGCGCGCCCCCCCAGAAGCACACACTATAATAAGAGGTAAATTTTGATTGGCAGCGTGTTCAATCAAACGGGTGATTTTCTCT